AAAATTCTTAATAGTAATAAGGGGTCGCATCATATTTCTTACATTAGCATCAATTGGATATATTTTTTTCGAAAAAAAAGAAACCCTTTCATTATTATTCATTGTTGATAAAATTCAATTCTTTTTTTTTTCGTTCCTTTTTTTCCCCATATGGATATAGAATAGAACACATTATTTTTTTTGCCGCTGTAATTTTGAAAATTAAAGTTTAAATGCCCTTCAAAAGTAAGTAAATACATCCGAAACATATAAAATGCTGTTAACCCTGCTGTGAAACACGCTATTATTGCGAAAATGGGCGAATACGCCCAGCTATCATTAAGAATTTCGTCTTTGGACCAAAAACAAGCAAGGGGTGGAATACCACAAAGAGAAAGTGTACCTAATAAAAATGAAGTTTTTGTAATTGGCACATATTTTGTTAAACCGCCCATAAGAGCCATGTTCTGGCTTTTATCTGGAGAATATCCAACAAGAGTTTCCATTGAATGAATAATGGATCCAGACCCTAAAAACAATAATGCTTTCGAATAAGCATGCGTGATCAAATGAAATAAAGCAGATCGATACGATCCCATACCTAAAGCTAATATAATATAACCCAATTGAGACATTGTAGAATAGGCTAAACTTCTTTTAATGTCTCTTTGAGCAAGAGCCAAAGTAGCTCCTAATAGTATTGTTATTATACCTACCAAAGAAATTATATTCATTATGGAAGGTATAGCTGTAAAAAGAGGAAGAAGTCGAGCTACAAGAAAAATTCCCGCAGCTACCATAGTAGCCGCATGTATAAGAGCCGAAATAGGAGTAGGACCTTCCATAGCATCGGGTAACCATACATGAAGAGGGAATTGCGCCGATTTAGCAATCGCACCAACAAATAATAGGGAAGCACACAAAGTAAGAAATACGGAATTGGCCCCGTTATTATCAATCAAATTATTAGCTATTTCGAACAAATCCCGAAATTCAAAACTCCCCGTTACCCAATAAAGACCTAAGATTCCTAAAAATAAACCAAAATCCCCTACACGATTAGTTACAAAGGCTTTTTGGCAAGCACTTGCCGCAAGGGGTCGTGTGAACCAAAAACCTATTAATAGATAGGAACACATTCCAACTAATTCCCAAAAAATATAAATTTGTATCAAATTTGAACTCGTAACCAATCCAAGCATGGAAGCATTAAAAAACCCCATATAAGCAAAAAATCTCAAATAGCCTCGATCGTGAGACATATAATTGTCACTATAAATAAGAACCATTATTCCAACAGTAGTAATTAATATTAACATAATAGAAGTAAGTGGATCTATCAAGTATCCAAAATCTAAGGAAAAATCATTATTGATTGTCCAAGACCATACATATTGGTAGATAGGACTGCCATTTATTTGCTGAATAGACAGATCCGCTGAAAAAATCATAACTATACTTAATAATAAAACACTAGGAAAAGCCCATATACGACGAATATTTTTTGTTGCCGCCGGAACAAGGAGAAGACCCATACCTATTGCTATAGGAACTGGAAGGGGAACTAAAGGTATGATCCACGCATATTGATATGTATGTTCCATAATCAAATTCAACTTTTTTTATTAATTGTTTAATTGTTTCCGATTCACCAGCTCTTAAAGAAGTTACGATTGGTCAATAAAATGAAGTCAATGTTGAAAAGTTATTTTATTACTTAATTATATTATTACATTATTACAATAATAGAAATCTAATTTAAATCCATATAAAAAAATTATACCAAAACAAAATAAGTACTTGATTCTGATAGGATTCTACGACCCCCCCCAAAAAAAAAACCGATAAACATAAAAAAGGTCTCTCTTTTTTTTATTATCACATACCATATTAATAAATTAACTACTAAAATTAACAGATACTAGTCTCATTCTATTTTTAGAATTTTACAGTCGAGTTTTATTAAATTAGGTAAGAGTTCTGAAACTTTTTTATTTCTTTTTTTAAATTCAATTTCTATATCCGGGGATACCATGGGTATATATACAAATGCATATATGGGATAATATATAGCTACAATAAATATAGGGTATAGATGATTTAGAGTAGTAGTAAAAATATTACTATTACTATATATTATATAGTAAGTTAGTAAGTACTAGCCGGTATAAATCATTCTTTCTTCGGATATTGTATGTATATGTAATAGTTAAATGTATATATAATATTTTAACTATAACTAATGAATAACCTCTGTATTTTTAAATAGCGGTTCCGAAAAAATGTACTTCTATGTATGTCCAAAAAAAGTATTCGTAAAAATTTTTGGAAAAATAAAGCATATTGATCATTGATAAAAACTTTTTTATTTTGCAAAATAACTTTCCACCGGGAAGGGGATTATAAAAGTGTTTTTTTTTTTGATTCGATTAAAAAAATCGGATAAATGAAAAAGAAGTCGGCAAAAAATAAAAATGAATGGTGTATAAAAAATGGAAATTATGGGCATGGATTGAGAACATAATTATCTAGTTTAACTCTTCAATTCTATAAAAACTTAAGCCGCGTGAAGAGCCATTGAATTGTTAAAACTAACACCATATCACACTACAATTAAGGTAACGGTTATTGAATGTTCAAATAGGGAGGACGGGATTTAGAAAGATATTTTTTATTGTTTTCTCAAGATATTGCATTGAATTGAGCCCTTCTCCTTCAATCTCGACGATTGAAGATAGATGTACTATTATGATTTCGTCGAGCAAGCCGCTATGGTGAAATCGGTAGACACGCTGCTCTTAGGAAGCAGTGCTAGAGCATCTCGGTTCGAGTCCGAGTGGCGGCATCTTATAAAAAAATACTAGTAAACTAAATACTCTAAAAACTCCTATAATGTATAAAATTAAATTCCGGATTTCCATTCCATTGTTGGGGGACATCTTTCTTTTAGGACTTTTATGATATTGTTTACTTTAGAACATATATTAACTCACATTTCTTTGTCGATTGTTTCCATTGTAATTACGATTTATTTGATGAACTTATTAGTTCACGAAATCGTAGGGCTATATGATTCGTCGGAAAAAGGAATGGTAGCCGCTTTTTTATGTATAACAGGATTATTAGTTATTCGTTGGATTTATTCAGGACATTTACCCTTAAGTGATTTGTATGAATCATTAATGTTCCTTTCGTGGAGTTTCTACATTATTCATATGATTCCCTATTTTAGGAACCATAAAAATCATTTAAATGAACTAACTGCGCCGAGTGCAGTTTTTACCCAAGGATTTGCTACTTCGGGCCTTTTAACTGAAATGCATCAATCCACAATATTAGTACCTGCTCTACAATCGCAGTGGTTAATGATGCACGTAAGTATGATGATATTGAGCTATGCAGCTCTTCTGTGTGGATCATTATTATCAGTAGCTCTTCTAGTCATTACATTTCGAAAAAATATCAATATTTTTTTGAAATGTAAAAGCAATCAATTACAAATTGGGACATTTCCCTTTGTCGAACTTAAATACGCCAATGAAATAAGCAATGCTTTAAAATTAAAAAACAAGAATTTTAAAGCATTTAGAAATTATCATAGGTATCAATTAATCCAGCAATTGGATTGTTGGAGTTCTCGTGTCATTAGTCTCGGATTTATATTTTTAACCGTAGGTATTCTTTCAGGAGCAGTATGGGCTAATGAGGCATGGGGATCATATTGGAATTGGGACCCAAAAGAAACTTGGGCATTCATTACTTGGACAATATTCGCAATTTATTTACATACTAGAACAAATGAAAATTTGCAAGGCTCAAATTCTGCAATTGTGGCTTCTATGGGATTTTTTATAATTTGGATATGCTATTTTGGAGTAAATCTATTAGGAATAGGGCTGCATAGTTATGGTTCATTTGCATTAACATCTAATTGAAGAAAAGGTCTTACAAATCCAATACGCAATATATGGGAATAGCATATATAAAGAAAGTTTGTATGGGTTTTTAAGAACCATTTGAATCACTACTTGATTCAAATGGTTCTTAAAAACTACAAAAATACTTTAATACTTATTTAGTTTTCATTGTACAACGAACTATTAAAAAAATGAGTCTTTTTTGTCTATTTTTTTATATGTTATATTTTACTTATTTATGTTTATGAAAACGATCTATAAAAGTAATTAGATATAATAGCTTCGACCTTGTCAATTGATAGTGAGAGAACGAAATCCGGATAAATACCAATACCTATTACGGGTAAAAAGATACAGATTGAAACAAAGAGTTCTCGCGGCCCAGAATCAAAAAAATGACAATTTGGAGAATAAAATTGTTTGTATCCATAGAACATTTGACGTAACATAGATAATGAATAAATAGGAGTTAATATCATTCCAATTGCCGTTACAAAAGTTATTAGGATTTTGGGGATTAAAAGATATTTTTGGCTCGTAATTAGTCCAAAAAATACTACCAACTCTGCAACAAAACCACTCATTCCAGGCAATGCAAGAGAAGCCATCGAGAAGCTACTGAACATTGTAAATATTTTTGGCATTGGAACAGCTATTCCTCCCATTTCGTCAAGATAAACAAGACGTGTTCTATCGTAACTCGTTCCTGCCAAGAAAAAAAGCGCAGCACCAATAAATCCATGAGATATCATTTGTAAAATGGCCCCGTTTAGTCCTGTATCAGTTATGGAACCAATTCCTATAATTATGAAACCCATATGAGATACGGAAGAATAGGCAATTCTCTTTTTTAAATTGCGCTGACCCGGGGATGTTGAAGCTGCATAAATTATTTGAATTGCGCCTACTATCATCAACCAAGGAGAAAATATAGAATGAGCACGGGGTAATAATTCCATATTAATCCGAACCAATCCATATGCTCCCATTTTTAATAAGATTCCGGCTAAAAGCATACATGTACTGTAATGTGCTTCTCCATGGGTATCTGGTAACCATGTATGTAGAGGTATAATCGGTAATTTGACAGCATAAGCAATAAGAAATCCAAAATATAATATTATTTCCAGCGCCACCGGATACGATTGATTGGCTGATGTTTCAAAATTTAATGTTGGTTCATTGGAACCATATAAACCCATACCCAGAACTCCCATTAAGAGAAAAATGGAACCCCCTGCGGTGTACAAAATAAACTTTGTAGCTGAGTACAAACGTTTTTTCCCCCCCCACATGGCTAAAAGTAGGTATACAGGAATTAATTCTAACTCCCACATGATAAAAAAAAGTAAAAGATCTCGAGAAGAAAATAACCCTATTTGACCGCTGTACATTGCTAACATGAGGAAATGGAATAATCTCGAATCTCGAGTAACTGGCCAAGCCGCTAAAGTCGCTAAAGTAGTGATAAATCCCGTGAGTAAAATGGGTCCTATGGAAAGTCCATCGATTCCTAATCTCCAGTGAAAATCAAAAAAATGAATCCATTTATAATCCTGTTCTAATTGGATTAATGGATCGTCGAATTGGAAATGATAACAAAATGCATAAGACGTTAGAAGTAGTTCTAATATGCATATACAAATAGTATACCATCGAATAACCTTATTTCCTCTATGAGGGAAAAAGAAAATGAAAGTACCCGCGAATATCGGTAAAACAGCAATTATTGTTAACCAAGGGAAATCATTCGTGGTAAAGACAAGATACACTTTGACCAGAAAAACCCGTGCTCGAAAGAAAATAATATAATTTATCGAGTACGGGTTTTTGTCGGTAAAGATAAAAAAATGGATTCAAGTGGAATTTTCTGGAATGTATTAATAAGCTAGACCCATGCTACGAGTTGTCTCATGCCATAAATAAACCCGGACACTTAGGAAATCCGTTGGACAGGCGGATTCGCACCTTTTACAACCTACACAGTCTTCTGTTCTTGGAGCAGAAGCAATTTGCTTAGCTTTACATCCGTCCCAAGGTATCATTTCTAATACATCCGTGGGGCAGGCTCGTACACATTGAGTACATCCTATACATGTATCATAAATCTTTACTGAATGTGACATTGGAGCTATAAATTTTTTTAACATCATAAATTTTCGATCTAGTAATTAATTATATATTGTAGACACTAGACGAATCAATGATTTAGATTTACCAGAACCAACCAACTTCTGGATCTGCTCATGAAAGAGGGACAAGATACTTTGATTTATTACGTTTTAGCAAAGAGCACCATATCATATGCTTATGTCGCACATACCCATTTTAATTGGTAACTATATTTTATTTAATTTATATGTATATGATTATAATTATTTATTCAACAAATTAGATTGATTGATACGGGTTGATTTTCTGTTACGATGAATTGATGAAACAATAGCTAATCCAATGGCTGCTTCAGCAGCTGCAATTGCTATAACAAAAATCGAGAAAACATCTCCTTTTAATTGGCGACTATCAAATAAATCAGAAAATGTTACAAAATTGATATTAACTGCATTCAGTATAAGCTCAAGACACATAAGCGCTCGAACCATATTTCGACTTGTAATCAATCCATAGATACCGATGGATAATAAATAGGCACTCAAAACAAGTACATATTCGAGCATCATTGATCAACCCCTCATCAATCTCAATTCATTTCAATATGAACAAAAATTCAACCGATTCAATTGATTAAAATAGAATAATATAAAAGGAAAGTACGTAATGTAATTTAAAGTAAGGTATTGTTAATAGATAATAGATACAACTAAGAGCATTTCCATTTTTGAATTTTATCCATGAACAATAAATAAATAGAATTTAAAGAAAAGAGAAAGTCCTTATTAATTATAAGTATTTAGTACTGACGGGCCATAGCAATTGCGCCTATCAAGGAAACTAAAAGAATTATCGAAATAAGTTCAAATGGAAGAAAAAAATCTGTTGATAAATGAATCCCAATTTGTTGACCATTATTTATCAAGTCCTGCTCTATAATCTGGTTTGATCTTGTAGTCCAAATAATCCCGTACCATGACGTATCTAGGATAGTGGTAATTAGTGAAACAAAAATACTTGTACAAACCAATGAAGTCACCCCATCTCCAACGGTCCAAAAAAGATGGAAATCCTTGTAATATTCTGAACCATTGATGAACATCACAGCAAATACAATTAATACATTTATTGCTCCCACATAAATAAGAAGCTGTGCAGCAGCTACAAAATGCGAGTTCGATGGAATATGGAATAAGGATGTACAAACAAGAACCAATCCCAATGAAAAGGCAGAAAAAATGGGATTGGTAAGTAATACCACTCCTAGACCTCCCAATATAAGACCTAATCCCAAAAAAACCAAAAGAAAATCGTGTATTGGTCCAGGTAAATCCATTCTATGTAAAATAAAAGATAAATTCAGTCGAAATTTTTCATGATACGATTGACCAACCCAGAAAAAAAGAAGTTACCCTATAATTCAATTCTATATTATTTTATTTATTTTTTGATATGTTCCCGTATTAATATTGAATTAAATATAATGGGGTGGGGTTGATGTAGATATACTTATTAATATATCTGTTTCTCTATCCGAAAGTTATATATATTATAATAATTATTATATATAAACCGAGAAATTTCGAAATTATCTAAGATATATATGAATTTTTAATCAAAAAGAAAACCACTATTCTCACCGCTCGATAGTTAGGATTTTTAGTTATTGACCAAGGAAATGAAAGAAGCTTCGCTACTTTAGATCAAAACTTACTCAATTGGTAATTGTTCTTGAATCAAGTGGTTTTCCCGTGGCTTTTGTGATTTGAATCGAATTCATAATTGTTCGAATTGTGTAATCTCCAATTACTGGCATTGGTAACCGACCCAAAGCAATTTGATTATAATTCAACTCGTGACGATCATAAGTGGAAAGCTCATATTCTTCAGTCATTGATAAACAATTCGTTGGACAATACTCAACGCAGTTACCACAAAATATACAGATTCCGAAATCAATACTGTAATTAAGCAAGCGTTTCTTTCGAATATCAGTTTCCAATTTCCAATCAACAACAGGTAGATCTATAGGACATACCCGAACACATACTTCACAAGCAATGCATTTATCAAATTCAAAGTGGATTCGACCGCGGAAACGCTCCGATGTGATCAATTTTTCATAAGGATATTGAATAGTTACAGGTAAACGATTCGCATGGGATAAGGTAATCATAAAACTTTGACCGATATACCTCGCAGCCCTTACTGTTTGTTGGCCATAATTTATGAACCCAGTTACCATGGGGAACATATCTTGCATATCTATGAATAATTTAATGTTTCTTTCTCTTGTTTGAGAAAAGGTATGAATCTAGAATATCCTGTGCCTTTACAATGAAAAGAGTTGGGAAGAAGTTGTCAATAATAGATTACCTAAAGAAATAGGTAAAAGAAATTTCCACCCAAGATTTAATAGTTGGTCCATTCTCATCCTAGGTAAAGTCCATCTTGTTGTGATAGAAATGAACAGGAACAAATAGGCTTTAGCTAATGTAATAAAGATACTAATTGTCGTTCCAAAGACTCCACCCATTTCATTTATTCCTAAAAGCTCAGGAATTAATATGTACGGAATAGAGAAATTCCAGCCGCCCAAGTAAAGAACTGTTACAAATAATGAAGAAACTAGTAGATTGAGATAGGAAGCAACGTAAAATAAACCAAATTTTATACCAGAATACTCGGTTTGATAACCTGCTACTAATTCTTCCTCTGCTTCTGGTAAATCAAAAGGTAATCTTTCGCATTCTGCTAGGGAAGAAATTAAAAAAACAGTAAACCCTATAGGTTGGCGCCAAAGATTCCAACCCCAAAAACCATACTTTGACTGTGCCTCAACTATATCAACCGTACTTGAACTGTTAGATAATCATAGTCGGTGAGAACATCACTATTCCCATCGCTATTGCAAAACCGTACATGAGACTTAAGCTTCATACGGCTCCTCGATGGCCACAAATAAATCTAAGGGCAGGTTCAATATTATCTCGATATATATACTTGTCTTATAGGGTAGATAGAGTAAAGATACATCGGAGAGTCCAAAATTAGACCAACGCAATTCTGTCTGCCATAATAACAAAAAAAATGCTTCTGAATTGATCTCATCCTTTATAATTTTCTTTTTTTTTGTTCAGTAATAACTTAACACTTCAATGAAAATACTCGTTATATCGTGTTGTATCAATAGAGATTTCTACTCATTTCTTTCGATTACAAAGAAGAATTAGACATTCTATTAGTTCATGAATCACGATAAGAATTTTATCTGTATTAATGTGGATAAATAAAATATAAGGGTTCCTTCGTTCCTGATAGTAATTTGTTTAATCAGTGGGTAGGAGTATACTCTGGATCGGGATCGCGGGGAAGTACTTCTTGATCATTTCTACCAACGTAAAGCCCCATTAGGATTCCTTTTATGTTATGCGGAAATAACCCCTTTACTTACATTATCTCTATTATATTACTAATAAATCCTTTGTGTACCTTGGTATTCCTAACCACCCACTCATTTTTGTTCGACCCCCGGTATGGTAACATACAGCAGTAAAAACTCCATACAGTGAATCTTTTAGACCCGCTTCAAACTATGATGATTAGTCAACCAGTTTTGGGGTAACCCGTTTCTACTGTATTATATTATATTTACGTCCGCTTAGTTTAACCCTTGTACCTAGGGAATGAGACTTAATCTTTTGACTGCCAATTTCTAAGCCGTTTTATTTCACTCATATAACTATCTGGTTTAGTTTATCGCCCCGAATGATGAATCAAAAATGAGGATATCTATTCAATACATTCATCAATATATTCAACTTTTTTCTTAGAACTAAATAAAATTATTTCCTAGAATGAAAATGAAATAAAAAAAATAGGCAAAAAAAGTGCATGTCCTAACGAATCGCACGTAGAGATATTGATAATACGCATGGAGTTAATGGTATTTCATAACTAATCGATTGAGCAGCAGCTCGTAGACCACCTAAAAAGGAATATTTATTATTTGATCCATATCCTGACATAAGAAGTCCAATAGGAGCAATACTGGAAATGGCAATCCATAAAAAAACTCCTATACTGAGATCGGCTAAAACAAGGCGATATCCAAAAGGAATTACTAAATAACTTAGTAAAATAGATATGACTGCTATAGATGGTCCGATACTGAATAAACGAATATCCCCTCTAGATGGGAGAAGATCCTCTTTAAAGAGTAGTTTGGTACCATCTGCTAGAGCTTGAAGAATTCCCAAAGGACCCGCGTATTCAGGCCCAATACGTTGTTGTACTCCTGCAGATATTTGTCTTTCTAACCACACAATTACCAGTACTCCTATTATGATTCCTAATACAGTAGTAAAAATAGGAACAAGTAACCATATGAGTTCATAAACCTCTTTTAAGGATTCCGATATGGAAAAAGAATTGATAGCTTCTACTTTTGTCGTATCAATTATCATTTCAACGATCAACCTCTCCCATAATAATATCTATACTACCTAGTATTGTCATAATATCAGCCAATTTCATTCTTTTAACTAGCTGAGGAAGAATTTGCAAATTGATAAAACCGGGCGGACGAATTTTCCATCTCCAGGGAAAAACACTCCGATCTCCTATCAGAAAAATTCCTAATTCCCCCTTTGGGGCTTCTACTCGCACATAAAGTTCTTGTTTAGACAATTCAAAAGTAGGCGAAGGTTTTTTACTAATGAATCGATAATCAAAATCATTCCACTCGGAATCCTTTGTTCTATCAAAGCGCCGTACCTCTAAATTCTCATAAGGCCCCCCTGGAATTCCTTCCAGAGCTTGTTGAATTATTTTTATGGATTCCGTCATTTCACAGATTCGGACTAAATAACGAGCTAATGAATCTCCTTCTTTTTGCCATTGTACTTCCCAATCAAATTCGTCGTAACACTCATAATGATCGACTTTACGAAGATCCCATTGAATTCCGGAAGCTCGTAGCATTGGTCCCGATAAACCCCAATTTATTGCTTCTTCTCCGCCAATAACGCCCACCCCTTCAACTCGCTCCAAAAAAATGGGATTGCGCGTAATAAGCTTTTGATATTCCGTAACCCCTGTCAAAAAATAATCACAGAAATCCAAACATTTATCTATCCAGCCATAAGGTAGATCGGCAGCTACCCCTCCGATACGGAAATAATTATGCATCATTCGCATACCTGTGGCAGATTCGAATAAGTCATATATTAATTCTCTCTCTCGGAAAATATAGAAGAAAGGAGTCTGCGCACCGATATCTGCCATAAAAGGGCCAAGCCATAACAAATGAGAAGCTATACGACTCAGCTCTAGCATAATTACTCTAATATAGCTCGCTCTTTTCGGTACTTGAATATTCCCCAACTGTTCTGGTCCATTTACTGTTATTGCTTCTGTAAACATAGTAGCTAAATAATCCCAGCGTGTTACATAAGGAAGATATTGTATAATTGTTCGATTTTCTGCAATTTTTTCCATTCCTCTGTGTAAATAACCCAATATGGGTTCGCAGTCAATAACATCTTCCCCATCTAGAGTAACAATGAGTCGAAGAACACCATGCATTGATGGGTGTTGAGGACCCATATTGACTATCATGAGGTCCTTTCTTGTAGTTGGTACAGTCATATATTTTTTACCCGATTCATTATTCCATGAATTGCTGAAAACTAAATGTAGTTCATCAAAATTCAAAAATATAATTTTAATTTAAATTAAAGTAGAATAGAAATCTAATAAATCAAAGAATTCAAAACGAATTTTCAAATTAACTTAACGAGTTTTTGGCTCCCGAATATTCAATTGACTAATTAATTCTTTATAACGTACTCTATTTTTCTTTGACAAATAAGCCAGTAGCCGTTGGCGTTTTCCCAGAATTTTCCGCAGACCTCTCTGAGATAAATAGTCTTTTCTGTGCAATTCCAAATGGGAAGTAAGTCTACGTATCTTATTGGTGAAACTGAATACTTGAAATTCAGCAGACCCCCTATTTTCTTCTTGCGGAATAACCGAAATGAATTTTGCCATAATTTAATTTTAATTAAAGAATCCTTCTTCCCTTTTTCTTTAGTTTTTACAGATATGTATTTTACTGATCAGTAATAATAATAAATGCCAGTCATTTTAATTTCTTATACACAATAATCTGGATTTATTCGTATACTTCTTTATTTTTTTTATCAAATTCAATTAATCAATCCAATTTTCAATTTTATTCGCGGGTATGGGTTCAAAGGATTGGTACATTTCTACAACACCCATAAAGAAGAATGGACCCAAGATAAAAAGATTATGACGACTCATTCCTAGATATAATTGCTAAGATAAGGTCATTGAATCAGTATCATGTACCAGAATATAACACAAGGCGCATGCATATTTTTTTGTCTTCATATATTATACCAGATATGCCCGCTTGATCCGTAGAAATAATACCATCAACTCATTATCAATCGTGGATACATATGTATCCTTAACATACTGAAACGACTACCATTATTGGTATCAAACCAATAGCGATTCATACAAGCTAAATCTTCTAATCGATAATTGGGCCAAAGAAATAATTTTAACTTAATCAATTTATTTGTATCTCCATCAAAACGCTTATCCGCATAAAAAAATTGCCCGCAGTGCCTTGCACTGTTCCCATTGCCAAATACTGGGTTTCTATCCCCAACATTTACATTTTTCGAATCGAAACAAATTTGAATTCTCAATTCTCTACGATGTCTAGGAGATAAAATGTTTTCAGGAACAATAAAATCATAATGATTTTCGTCTTTATTCCCAAACAACTTTTCATGTCGTGCAATAGATTCATTAAGACTATTCTTCTCAACATTTATTTTTTCTTGGAATCTTCGATTTGTTTGATGCTTACTCTTATGCACACGTGAAATAGCTATGGTTTGGTACATGATAAATCGCCCATCCCATTTTATGGATAGCCGAGCCGGTTCAATAACCAACACCCCCCTTTCTATCCATTTTGTAAGAGTTATAACCTTTGGAATCAGCATTACATCCAGACTCATTTCGTCTCTTTGAATAGAGGATATAGCAATTTCCTTTGGGTTTCTCAATCTAAGCAGTAGACAATATAACTTGACATTTTTTATTATTTTTTGGATAAAAGAAGGATTCGATCTCAATTGAAAAAGAAAATATCTTTTCATGAAGAAGTCTAGCTCCGCGGATATGTTGTATTTCCTTCTGTGTTTTTGAATGTATGATCCCCCATAATCTTCTTTAACATCTTTTTGTTTTTTTGATGAATCAGATCCAAGACCCCCCCCGGCTGGCTGTTGGTTTTCTTCTTGATTTCTATGCGCAAATTCGAGCGATTTTTTTTTATTATATGATATACGCATATCCTTTTTTTGTTTTTTGTTGATATTTTTATTAAATTTTAAAAGAAGTAAATTTATTGGTATGATCCGCGGTTTAATCTTATATGCATCATTAAGTAAGACAAATTCCGGGAAAAACCAAAGTTCCGGATTCGATATTGGCCAATTTGGTATTTCTTCATTCATTCCCATCCAGTCAAAAGATATTTTTGTTTGATTGGCGGGGTTTATTTGTTTATGAATCGCGAAATCAAAAAGATTTTTATTATCCATTTTATTTTTATCAATTATTTCATATTTCATATAATTATTAGCATTTGTATTTTTTTTAATGTTGGCGTTGCCCCCGATATCTATATTTGTCCATTCCTCAATATCGATCTTTTTTCTAAGACAAAAATTAATAGTTCTCCAATCAAAAAATTTTCTATCCGTATTTTTATACCTATCAATAATATAATCTTCTCGTAGATAATTACTAAGGTCTATATCTTCTGGCCAATCAAAAAATTCAGGATTATCTGTCTTGTAATTATAGGTAACCCTCGGGGCCTCTTTTATTTGTAATGCCGACCCATAAATGTATGAATCCTTCTTATCTTCATAATCATAATTAATATATTTATTTGATAAAAGATCATATTTGTAGTTTTTAAATTTATCTTTTTGACTCGGTAATGAATTCACTGCATAATTGTTTTGTTTCTCGTAATGAATTAATTGTTCTTTTTCATATAAATCAAAATTTATTGAGTTTGTATTTTGAACCATAAAACTTTGCTTGATTCTATTTCGCCATTTTTGCGGCACTAATCTAGACCATCTAGTCTGAGATAAATCGCATTTATAGTGGTCATTACCCATTAACCAGCTTTTCCATGTCCATGTATTAATTCCAAAATATTGAAGTTTCTTATGCCTTGATTCGGAATGAAATATTCCTTGTGTTCCACAAAAATTTTGGATTCTATCTTTAATAAAAGGAATTGTTCCGTTATATTGAAATAGGGATTTCAAGTGATACTTGTTGATAACTTGGGTTTGTGATAATTTGTAAAATACATATGCCTGTGACAAGGAAGAGAAGTCACAAAAGATCTGTGAATTTTTATTAATAATATTTGAAATAGGCTTTTTTATAGTCGAAATAAAATGAATTGTATTTTGATTTGTTTCATCATTGTAACTGTATTTATCAGTAATTCGTTTTTTTGATTTAAATAAAATTTTTACACTGATTTTTGAAATATTAATGATAGGTAAAAAGATATCTATGTATATCCTTTCAATAAACAATTTAATAAAATAGTGACATTTACGTGTTAGTCGGGAACTTCTTCTTTTTAATATCTGCCAAATCTTTTTCGGCGATTCTAATCTTTTATCATCAGTTTCGTTAGGGCTAATGTTTCTATCCGGAGTTATAAGTATGTTTTTCTTGTCTTTTGTTATTTTTTCAATTTGATTTCTGATTGTACTTGTCCTATCAGCCAGATCCTTCATCCTTTTTTCTGTTAGTGAATAATTTGTCCAATCCATAGGTCGAATTCGAATGGACGATTCGTGAATCATCTGATTACTTATTATCATTTTTTTTTTATTTCTATTCGATTCAT